ATTTGAATTTCAAGCAATGGATACTTTGTAATTTGTAATCCACTAATTCTAATTACCGTTCGTTCTCTTAATTGAATTGCAATTAAACTCGGCCCAATCTTTTACTAAAAGGATTGAGCCGAAAACAAATAACTTATTGCATCTATTTTTATTTTAGATAGATTTAGATAGATACAGACTTTTCTAGATATAGAAGATAGAAGAATATACAAAATCTAAGACTAAACAATTCAAATGTTTCTATTGGTGTGTTGGATCCACAATTAATTCGATGGATCCTTAGGATTGGTATATTATTTTATTTTTATATCCTGAATTTTTCTGGATCGAGCCAAGTATCACAACTCTTTATATCCATCCTGTATATTGTCCTTTTTGTTCCGTGTTGGAATAGAAACTTATTACTTTTTTATTAGTTAGTTTATTAGTTAGTTATTAATTATTAGTTAGTTATTAAACGAGATTTTACAAAAAAAAATTTTCATATATAGTGAAGTACTAATCTGGGTTCCCACAAAAAATCCTTTTTTCAATACTCACACTCCTTATTAGTTATTAGATTAGTTAATAATCTTATTGATTGGATTTATATGTTTATTCTGACAGGAAAAAGATATTCAAATAAATTATTTTTCATCGAATGACTATTCATCTATTATATTTTCATGCAAAGCAAATAGGGGGCAAGAAAACTCTATGGAAAGATGGTGGTTCGATTCAATACTGTTTAAGAAAGAGTTCGAACGTAGGTGTGGTCTAAGTAAATCAACGGGTGGTCTTGGTCCTATTGAAAATACCAGTGAAAGTGAAGATCCGGATAGAAATGATATGAAGAAAAATAGTCATAGTTGGGGTGGTCGTGACAATTCTAGTTACAGCAATGTTGATTATTTATTCGGCGTCAAGGACATTGGGAATTTCATCTCTGATGAAACTTTTTTAGTTATGGATAGGAATGGGAACAGTTATTCCATATATTTTGATATTGAAAATCATATTTTCGAGATTGATAGTGGTCATTTTTTTCAGAGTGAACTAGAAAGTTCTTTTTATAGTTATTGGAATTTTAGTTATCTAAATAATCCTCACGACGATCATTACATGTATGATACTCAATATAGTTGGAATAATCACATTAATAGTTGTATTGACATTTATCTTGAGTCTCAAATCTTTATTGATACTTACATTGTAAGTGGTAGTGACAATTACAGTAACAGTTACATTTCTAGTTCCGTTTGTGGTGAAAGTAAGGGGTCCGATATAAGTACCAGCACGAATGGTAGCACTATACTAGAAAGTTCCAATGATCTGGATGTAACTCAAAAATACAGACATTTGTGGGTTCAATGTGAAAATTGTTATGGATTAAATTATAAGAAAATTTTAAAATCAAAAATGAATCTTTGTGAACAATGTGGATATCATTTGAAAATGAGTAGTTCAGATAGAATCGAACTTTCGATCGATCCGGATACTTGGGATGCTATGGATGAAGACATGGTTTCTTTGGATCCCATTGAATTTCATTCGGAAGAGGAGCCTTATAAAGATCGTATCGATTCTTATCAACGAAAGACAGGATTAACTGAAGCCGTTCAAACAGGCATAGGTCAATTAAACGGTATTCCCATAGCACTTGGGGTTATGGATTTTCAGTTTATGGGGGGTAGTATGGGATCCGTGGTTGGGGAGAAAATAACCCGTTTGATTGAGTACGCTACTAACAAATTTCTCCCTCTTATTATAGTATGTGCTTCGGGGGGGGCGCGTATGCAAGAGGGAAGTTTGAGTTTAATGCAAATGGCTAAAATATCTTCTGCTTTATATGATTATCAATCAAATAAAAAGTTATTCTATGTACCAATTCTTACATCTCCTACTACAGGGGGGGTGACTGCTAGTTTTGGTATGTTGGGAGATATCATTATTGCCGAACCCAATGCCTATATTGCATTTGCGGGTAAAAGAGTAATTGAACAAACATTGAATAAAACAGTACCTGAAGGTTCACAGTCGGCTGAATATTTATTCCAGAAGGGCTTATTCGATCTAATCGTACCACGTAATCCTTTAAAAAGCGTTCTGAGTGAGTTATTTCAGCTCCACGCTTTCTTTCCTGTGAATCAAAATTCAATAGAGCATTAAGCTCCTTTTTTATTTGTAGCAAACAAGTAGTTAGTTTATCAGAATCCAAGTAAAATGAATATGAATGGGGTTTCTTTGTTGACATAAGATCTAAATTGTAAAAAGAATCAAAAGTTGCGGATAACTCTTTTTTATCTATATTCTTGATTACTAATTCAGTTATCAGTTAAGAGGCCTCTATCAACAAGAAAAAAGAGTGAATTCTTATTTTCGTTAAATTAGTGTAAAATAAAAAATTTTTGTTCTACGTCTTACGTATGTATATATAAATCCAAATATATAATTCTAGAATCTAGAAACTCTAGAATCTATAGATATTATTATATATGGTTTTGTACCTTTATATATCTCT